TAACAAGTAGTTTTGTTGGTTGGTTAATTGGTCACATTTTATTCATGAAATGGGTTGGATTGCTATTAGTTTGGATGCAGCAAAATCATAATGTACTTATTCGATCTAATAAGTACCTTATGTCAGAATTGAGAAATTCTATGGCTCGAATCTTTAATATTCTCTTATTTATTACCTGTGTCTACTATTTAGGCAGAATGTCGTCACCCATTTTTACTAAGAAATTGAAAGAAGCCTCAGAAACGAAAGAAAGTGAGGAAGAAACAGATGTAGAAATAGAAAAAACTTCCGAAATGAAGGAGACTAAATAGGAAGAGGAGGGATTCACCGAAGAAGATCCTTCTCCTTCCCTTTTTTCGGAAGAAAAGGAGGATCTGGACAAAATTGATGAAACGGAAAAGATCCGAGTGAATGGAAAGGACAAAACAAAGGATGAATTCCACTTTCACTTAAAAGAAGCATGCTATAAAAATAGCCCAACTTCTTATTCTAGGAATCAAGATATTTCGAAATTAGAAATACTTAAAGAAGAAAATAAAAACTTCTTCTAGTTTGAAAAACCCCTTCTTTCTCTTCTTTTCGACTATAAACATTGGAATCATCCAACGCGATAATAAAAAACAATCGAATTGAAAATCCAATAAGAAATGAAATGTCACAATATTTTTTTTTATACATGTCAAAATGATGGAAAACAAAGAATTTCTTTTACATATCCACCCAGTTTATCCATTTTCTGGGAAATGATACAAAGAAATCTTTCTTTGTCTACAAAAGATAAATTATTCTATGATGAACTGTACAATTATTGGATTTATACCAATGAACAAAAAAAGAACAACTTAAGAAACGAAATAGTAAATAGAATTTCAATTCTAGACAAAGGACTTCTTTATATAAATGCACTGGAAAAAAAAACTCGATTATGCAAAAATAAAAAAGAGTATTTGCCAAAAATACATGATCCTTTCTTAAATGGATTCTATCGTGGGATATTAAAAAATATGTTTTCACCCTACATTATACAAAAAACTCCAGTAAAAAAAAATACGATAGATAAAATTTTTATAAATAAGCTTCATACTATTTTTTATAATGATTATAATTGTCACGAATATAAACAGAAAATAGATACATTTGATAAAAAATCAGTAGCAACCGAAATTTGGGATTTCAAGAATAAATTTGCTGAAGAATCAACATTAAATCTGAAAGGAAGTTCTTTACTTCGAGAACAAGGAAAAATGGGTTCAGAAGATCGAGAAAAATTTTTAAAATTTTTCGCTGATGCAATCATCGCCGATTCCTTTAATCAACACATTCAAAAAAAATCTATTGGAATAAAAGAAATCAGTAAAAAAATTATTCGACAGTCATACAAATTAATCGACGAATTAGAACAAGAAGAAAAATATGAAGACGAAGGTTTGGGATCGGAGGTTCAAATTCGTTCAAGGACACCTAACTTTGTAGTGATTTTTATTGATAACGAAGAAAATGAGGATACTATAAAGAAATTGGATCAAACAAGCGAAACAACTTCGGTAGAGTATTCACAACAATCGGATTTTCGTCGAGACGTAATCAAAGGTTCTATGCGTGTTCAAAGGCGGAAAATAGTTATTTCGGAACTATATCAAGCAAATATACGTTCCCCACTTTTTTTAGACAAAATGGAAAAATCCGTTTTTTTTTGTATTGATCTTTACGAAGTAATTAAACGAATTTTTAGAAATCGTATGGAAAAAACCCCGAAATTAAAAATTTCGGATTCTAGAGAAAAAGAAATAAAAAGGGGGGATAAAAAAAAAGAGTACGAAATAAAAAAAGAACAAGACCAAGAAAAAACACGAAAAAAAATAAGGGAAACCTGGGAAACCAGTCTATATACTCAAATAGCAAGGAGTTTGCTGTTAGTAATTCAGTCAATTCTTAGAAAATATATTTTCTTGCCTTTATTGATAATAGCAAAAAATATCGGCCGTGTATTATTATTCCAAAATCCTGAATGGGACGAAGATTTCAAAGAGTGGAATAGAGAAATACATATTAAATGTACCTATAATGGTGTTCAATTATCAGAAAGAGCATTTCCTAAAAATTGGTTAATAGAAGGTATTCAGATAAAGATAATATTTCCTTTCTGTCTAAAACCTTGGCGAAGGTCTAGGATACAACTTTCTCCTCGAATGAAACAGAAAGAACAAAAAAAAAAAAATGATTTTTGTTTTTTAACAGTTTGGGGAATGGAAACGGAACTTCCTTTTGGTTCTCCTAGAAAACGACCTTCCTTTTTTAAACCTATTTTTAAAAAACTCAAAAAAAAAATAAAAATAATTATAAATAAGTGTTTACGAGTTCTAAAAATTTTTAATGAAAAACTCAAATTGTTTATAAGAGTACCAAATGAAATAGAAATAAATAAATGTATTATTCAAAGTCTTCTATTAAAAAAAAAAAAAAAAATTTCAATCGTAAATCCAACGGAAGAATCGAATGAAATAAAAAAAGAAAAAAATTCAATAATAAATAATCAGATTCAGATAACTCATAAATCACCCATTCAAAGCCAATTCAAGAATTCAACAAATTATTCCGTGACAGAAATAACAATGAAAAATCTGGGGAATAGGACAAGAATAATAAGAAATCAAATAAAAAAAATTACAAAAGATAAGAAAAAGAGAATAGAAATAAAAATTAGTCCTAACAAAACGCGTTATGGTGTTAAACGATTCGAATCACACAAAAATATTAGTCAGATATTTAAAAGAGGAAATGCTCGATTAAGCCGTAAATCAAGTTATTTTATAAAATTTTTTATAGAAAAAATCTACATAGATATATTTCTATATATTTTTAATGTTTCCATAATTAATACAGAACGTTTTCATGAATCAACAAAAAAATTAATTGAAAAATCCATTTGCAATAATAAAACAAGTCAAGAAAGAATTGATACAACAAATAAAAATACAATTAAGTTTCTTTCGACTATAAAAAAATCACTTTTCCGATTTAGTAGTAATATTAATAGGAATTCGAAGATTCCGTATGATTTATCTTTTTTGTCGCAAGCCTATGTATTTTACAAATTATCACAAGCAAAAATAATTAACTTATATAAGGTAAAATATAAGTTAAGATCTGTCTTTCAATATCATGGAACGTCTTTATTTCTTAAAAAAGAAATAAAAGATTATTTTGAAACACAAGGAATAACTCCTTACGAACTAAGTACCAAGAAACTTCCGAATTTTTTAATGAATCAATGGAAAAAATGGTTAAAAAGTAATTATCAATATGATTTATCTCGGATAAAATGGTCTCGATTAGTACCACAAAAATGGCGAAATACAGTCAATGAACATTGTAAGCTTGAAAAAAAAAAAAAATGGAATTCATATGAATATGAAAAAGAACAATTAATTAATTACAATTACAAAAATGCCAATAATTCTGAAGTCCATTTATTGTTATTATCAGATCAAAAAGATAATTTAAAAAAAAACTATAGATATGATGTTTTATCATCTAAATTTCTTTATTATGAAGATAAGAAGGATTCATATCGTTATGGGTTACCATTCCAAATAAAAAAAAACCAAGAATTTTCTTATCCTTATAATTACAACATACATAAAGACAAATTAGTTGATATGTGGTGGAGTATCCCTATCACTAATTATTTAGGAGTAACTAATATTATGGATATAGAGAAAAATACAGATAGAAAATATTTGGATTGGAAAATTCTCCATTTTTCTCTTAGAAAGAAAATTGACATTGGAGCCTGGGTCGATCTCAGTACGATCAATAATAAAAATACTAAGACTGAACCAAACAATTATAAAATTTTTGATAAAATGGCTAATAATAATAAAGGTATTTTTTATTGCACAATTTATCAAAAAATCAACCCATCCCATCAAAAAAAAAACCTTTTTGATTGGATGGGAATGAACGAAGAAATACTAAGTTATCCCATATCGAATCTAGAATCTTGGTTCTTCCCAGAATTTTTCTTACTTTATAATGCATATAAAATGAAACCCTGGATTATACCAATTAATTTCCTTTTTTCAAATTTTATTGAAAATAAAAACATTAATAGAAAGAAAAAAAAAAATCCTTTTGTATCATCAAATGAAAAAAAATTTCTTGAATTAGAGAATCAAAATCACGACGAAAATCAATTCGTAGGACAAGGAGATCTTGAATTAAATGTCCAAGAGAACTTTGAATCTGGTTTCTCAAACCAACAAAAAAATATTGAAGAAGGTTATACGGAATCAGATATAAAAAAACGTAAAAAAAAAAAACAAGACAAAAGTAGTACAGAAGCAGAATTAAATTCCTTCCTGAAAAGGTATTTTCTTTTTCAATTGAAATGGAATAATTCTTTCAAGCAAAAACTGATGAAAAATATCAAAGTCTATTCTTTCCTACTTAAATTGAAAAATCCAAGAGAAATTACCATATACTCTATTGAAAAGAGAGAAATTAATCTGAATATAATGGGAATTCCTAAAGATTTAGATATTAAAGAATTGATGAAAAAGGGGATATTTATTATTGAACCGATTCGTCTGTCTATAAAAAATGATGGACAATTTATTCTGTATCAAACCATAAATATTTCATTGGTTCATAAGAGTAAACGTAAACGCCAAAATAATCAAAAAAGATACAACGAAAATGTTGCTAAGAAGAATTTGGATGAATTGGTTCCAAGATATCAAGGGATGATGAAAAGTAGAGATAAAAACTATTATGATTTGCTTGCTCCTGAAAATATTTTATCTCCTAGGTGTCGTAGAGAATTAAGAATTCTAATTTGTTTTAATTCAAGTAATAATAATGGTGTGGATAAAAAAACAGTATTTTGCAATAGGAATGGGGTAAAAAACTGTAGTCAATTTTTTGATGAAAGCAAAGGCTTTGATCGAGATAAAAATCAACTTCTAAAATTAAACTTCTTTCTTTGGCCTAATTATCGATTAGAAGATTTAGCTTGTATGAATCGTTATTGGTTTGATACTAATAACGGAAGTCGTTTTAGTATATTAAGAATACATATGTATCCACGATTAAAAATGAATTTATTCAATTTTATCTTATATATTCCTTATTATCTGGTAGAAAAATAGATGCACACACGCCTTATCTTACATTCAATTCCAATACATGATCCTAATTCGATGACGTATCCATTATATCCATAAATGAATCAACAGAATTTTCTTTATTTATTTTCTTTGATAAAATGAATGAAGAAAATAAGGAAATTCACATTTAGGATTATTGTGTAGACCACATTAAAATTGTTAGCATTATTATTACTGATTGAGAAAATTCCATATTTGGTAAACATTAAAAAGGAAGGTTAAGAATTTATGACAAAAAATTCATTCATATCCGTTATTTCGCATGAAGAAAAGGAAGAAAACAGGGGGTCTGTTGAATTTCAAGTATTCCGTTTTACCAATAAGATACGGAGACTTACTTCACATTTGGAATTGCACAAAAAAGACTATTCATCTCAAAGAGGTCTACGAAAAATTCTTGGAAAACGTCAACGACTACTGTCTTATTTGTCAAAAAAAAATCGAGTACATTATAAAGAATTAATCAGTCAATTGAACATTCGAGAGCTAAAAACACGCTAATTTGAAGAGTCGTTTTGAATTATTTGACTTGAATTTTGATGAACTTCTTTTTGTTTTCAGCAATTCATGGAAAAATGAATTCATGAAAGAATGAATCGGGGAAAAACCTATGACTGTACCAATTACAAGAAAAGACCTCATGATAGTCAATATGGGCCCTCACCACCCATCAATGCATGGTGTTCTCCGACTCATCGTTACTTTAGATGGTGAAGATGTTATTGACTGTGAACCAATATTGGGTTATTTACACAGAGGAATGGAAAAAATTGCGGAAAACCGAACAATTATACAATATCTTCCTTATGTAACGCGTTGGGATTATTTAGCTACTATGTTCACAGAGGCAATAACAGTAAATGGGCCAGAACAATTGGGAAATATTCAAGTACCTAAGAGAGCTAGTTATATCAGAGTAATTATGTTGGAGTTAAGTCGTATAGCTTCTCATTTGTTATGGCTTGGCCCTTTTATGGCAGATATTGGCGCACAGACCCCTTTCTTCTATATTTTCCGAGAAAGAGAGTTAATATATGATTTATTCGAAGCTGCCACTGGTATGAGAATGATGCATAATTATTTTCGTATCGGAGGAGTAGCTGCCGATCTACCTTATGGATGGATAGATAAATGTTTAGATTTTTGTGATTATTTTTTAAAAGGGATTGATGAATACCAAAAACTTATTACACGAAATCCTATTTTTTTAGAACGAGTTGAAGGGGTGGGCATTATTGGTGGAGAAGAAGCAATAAATTGGGGTTTATCAGGACCAATGCTACGAGCTTCCGGAATACAATGGGATCTTCGTAAAATTGATCATTATGAGTCTTACGACGAATTTGATTGGGAAGTCCAATGGCAAAAAGAAGGAGATTCATTAGCTCGTTATTTAATACGAATTAGCGAAATGGCGGAATCCATCAAAATTATTCAACAAGCTTTAGAAGGAATCCCAGGGGGTCCTTATGAAAATTTAGAAATACGACGCTTTAATAGGATAAAATATCCTGAATGGAATGATTTTGAATATCGATTCATTAGTAAAAAACCGTCTCCTGCTTTTGAATTGTCGAAACAAGAACTTTATGTGAGAGTCGAAGCCCCAAAGGGAGAATTGGGAATATTTTTGATAGGAGATCAAAGTGTTTTTCCTTGGAGATGGAAAATTCGCCCACCGGGTTTTATCAATTTGCAAATTCTTCCTCAGTTAGTTAAAAAAATGAAATTGGCTGATATTATGACGATATTAGGTAGCATAGATATCATTATGGGGGAAGTTGATCGTTGAAATGATAATTGATACAACCGAAATACAAACTATCAATTCCTTTTCTAGGTTGGAATCCTTAAAGGAGATTTATGGCACTATATGGATGCTTGTACCTATTGTGATTCTCGTATTGGGAATCACAATAGGTGTACTGGTCATTGTGTGGTTAGAAAGAGAAATATCCGCAAGTATACAACAACGTATTGGACCTGAATACGCCGGTCCGTTGGGAATTCTTCAAGCTCTGGCAGATGGGACAAAACTACTTTTTAAAGAGAACCTTCTTCCATCTAGAGGGGATATGCGTTTATTTAGTATCGGGCCCTCTCTAGCAGTCATATCAATTTTACTAAGTTATTCAGTAATTCCTTTTGGCTATCACCTTGTTCTAGCCGATCTCAGTATTGGTGTTTTTTTATGGATCGCCATTTCAAGTATTGCTCCAATTGGACTTCTTATGTCAGGATATGGATCAAATAATAAATATTCTTTTTTAGGTGGTCTACGGGCTGCTGCCCAATCAATTAGTTATGAAATACCATTAACTCTATGCGTTTTATCAATATCTCTACGTGTGATTCGTTCAGACATAAGTCTTCTTCCATTTTAAGTTTTTACGAAGAATGAAATTGAATAGATATCTTTATTTTTTTATTCACTTCTCGAGTTAATAAACTAAATCAGATAGTTAAATGAGTGAAAGAAAACAGCTTAGAAATTCGCCGTAAAAAATTAGAATCTCATTTCCCAAGTACAAGGGTTAAACAAAAATAAACATAAGCAGTCAAGACTGTTTACCCCAAGATTGATTTATTAGTCATCAGGGCTTGAAGCGGGTTGAAAAGATCAACTTTATGGAGTTTTTACTATCTTTTCTATGAATTACCATAAAGATTGAGCAAAAATGAGTGGATGATTAGGAACACAAAAGTACACAAAGGATTCGTAATAGAAATTATGTAAGTTATCCGAAGAAACACTTATACATATAAAGAAATACTAAATTGGTGCTTTAAATTGGTAGAAATGATCAAGTAGTACTCCAAAAAATTCCGATCCAGAGTATGCTCCTATCCACCGATTAAATGAATGACTATCAGGAACGAAGTAATCCTTTACTTTGTTGTATTTTAAGCCTAAATAAAAGAAATAAGAGGACCAAAAAAAATGAAATACGTAATTGCAAAAAAATATTCATGGAAATGAAATTTTTGTCACGTCATAAATCATGAATGAATTTTGAATTCTTTTTCGGAATCGAAAATAATATAATTCTAATAAGGTAAAATATTTATTATTGGTAAAAAGAGTATTTTATTAATGAATAAAATTATTACTCAATAAAAAAAATCAAAAAAAAAACTTGAAATTCTTAAAATTAAAGTAAAGAACGAGATCAATTCCGAAGCACTTTTTTATAGTCTAGCAGACAGAATTCCATTGGTCTAATTCAGGAACTTTTGATTAATTTTGACTTTATCTATTTTCCAAACATATCAAGATTAAAGAATATCGAATAGGTCCTTAGATTTATTTATGGCTCTCGAGGAGCCGTATGAGGTGAAAATCTCACGTACGGTTCTGTAATAGCGATAATAAGAGTGATCTTATCATCGACTATGATTATCTAACAGTTCAAGTACAGTTGATATAGTTGAGGCGCAGTCAAAATATGGTTTTTGGGGATGGAATTTGTGGCGGCAACCTATAGGGTTTATTGTTTTTCTAATTTCTTCTCTAGCGGAATGTGAGAGATTGCCTTTTGATTTACCAGAAGCCGAAGAAGAATTAGTAGCAGGTTATCAAACGGAATATTCGGGTATAAAATTTGGTTTATTTTATGTTGCTTCCTATTTAAATCTGCTAGTCTCTTCGTTATTTGTAACAGTTCTTTACTTGGGTGGTTGGAATCTCTCTATTCCATACATATTAATTCCTGAATTGTTTGAAATAAACAAGGCGTATGGAGTCTTTGGAACGACAATTGGTATTTTCATTACATTAGCAAAAACTTTTTTGTTCTTGTTCATTTCTATCGCAACAAGATGGACTTTACCTAGACTAAGAATGGACCAATTATTAAATCTTGGATGGAAATTTCTTTTACCTATTTCTTTAGGTAATCTATTATTAACAACTTCTTCCCAACTCCTTTCATTATAAATTCTATAAAATATAAAAATTATTCAAATTTAATTTGTTAGCTTGTATCAAACAAGAGAAAGAAACAAAATCCAATTTTTTTATTTATTTTGACTATATGTTGCCTATGGTAACCGGATTTATCAATTATGGTCAACAAACAGTACGGGCGGCAAGGTACATTGGTCAAGGTTTTATGATTACCTTATCCCACGCCAACCGTTTACCTGTAACTATTCAATACCCTTATGAAAAATTGATCACATCGGAGCGTTTTCGTGGTCGAATCCACTTTGAATTTGATAAATGCATTGCTTGTGAAGTATGTGTTCGTGTATGTCCTATCGATCTACCTGTTGTAGATTGGAAAGTGGAAACGGATATTCGAAAGAAACGATTGCTTAATTACAGTATTGATTTCGGAATCTGTATATTTTGTGGTAATTGTGTTGAGTATTGTCCAACAAATTGTTTATCAATGACTGAAGAATATGAGCTTTCTACTTATGATCGTCACGAATTAAATTATAATCAAATTGCTCTGGGTCGTTTACCAATATCAATAACGGATGATTACACAATTCGAACAATTTTGAATTCGCCTCAAACAAAAGAGAAATCTCATGATTGAAGAACAATTCCCAATTACTAAGGTTCTTTTATTTAATTGAAATTTTTTCATTTTCTTCTTGGTTACTAACTAAAAATCTCGACCATTCACTATAATCTATTGGTTGATGAAAATTTCAACTTAATTTGTTTTGTATTGAAAATCTGTTTACTGTAATTGGAATAATTGCAAATAGTTTCGAACTATACTTCCGATAAAATAAAAAGGAATGCGATGGTTCTAATATAATAACTTTACCTACATCAAGTCGTACATATTAGGATTTAGCAATTAAGAACACATGAACCTCCTTTTTCCTGTTCAAGTCAATAAGATCATGAAAAATTAGGATTTTTTTATCTCTTATTTTACATAGAATGGATTTACCTGGACCAATACATGATTTTCTTTTAGTCTTTCTGGGATCAGGTCTTATATTAGGGGGTCTAGGAGTAGTATTACTTACCAATACCATTTTTTCTGCCTTTTCGCTGGGATTGGTTCTTGTTTGTATATCTTTATTATATATTCTAGCAAACTCTCATTTTGTAGCTTCTGCACAACTCCTTATTTACGTGGGAGCTATAAATGTTTTAATACTATTTGCTGTAATGTTCATGAATGAGCCAGAATATGACAAAGATTTTCATCTTTTTACTGTTGGGGACAGAGCTACTTCATTGGTTTGTACAAGTCTTTTTATTTCATTAATTAATACTATTCTAAATACGTCATGGTATGGGATTATTTGGACTACAAGATCAAACCAAATTCTAGAACAAGATTTGATAAATAATAGTCAACAAATAGGAATTCATTTATCAACAGATTTTTTTCTTCCATTTGAACTCATTTCAATAATTCTTTTAGTTTCTTTAATAGGTGCAATTGCTGTGGCTCGTCAATAATTTTTTTTTATTATCAATCAAACTATTTTATCGTATTAATTTCCATTCAATTCTATTCAAATTTATGTATAAAATGAAAATACTTTTAGTTCGATTTAGATTTCTTACTTACATATTTTTTTGCTCTTAATTTATTCTATTCTAACTTGTTATATTCTAGTCAATCAAATCGGTTTAATTGTTTTTCATATTGAAATGAATCGAGATTGATAAGGAGTTGGTCAATGATGCTTGAACATGTACTTGTTTTGAGTGCCTATTTATTTTCTATGGGGATCTATGGATTAATCACGAGTCGAAATTTAGTTCGGGCTCTTATGTGTCTTGAACTTATATTGAATGCAGTTAATCTCAATTTTGTAACATTTTCAGATTTTTTTGATAGTCGTCAATTAAAAGGAAATATTTTCTCAATTTTTGTTATAGCTATTGCAGCCGCTGAAGCAGCTATTGGACTGGCTATTGTTTCTTCAATTTATCGTAACAGAAAATCAACTCGTATCAATCAATCGAATTTATTGAATAAGTAGTATTTTTTTTTATTATTATTATTCTATTTTATATTAACTATGTTATTATATTAGAATTAGTTATTATATAACAATTATAGAAATTGATAATAGTCATCAATTCCAATTAAATTACTAGGTACAGAACCTTAAGGTATAATCATACTGTAAAAAATAGAATAAATCAAAGTATTTTGGAACTCTTTTTTATTTTCTAATAATTCTAATAAGCCGATCCAATCCAGAAGTAGGTTGGTTCGAATAATTCTGGTAAATCATTGATTCGTCTGGTATTTGAATATGTGGTTCATTTACTTTACTAGAACTAGATACTAGAACTAGATCGAAAATTAATCAAGTTAAAAAACAATTTTAGACACAATGTCACATTCAGTAAAGATTTATGATACATGTATAGGGTGTACTCAATGTGTCCGAGCTTGTCCCACAGATGTATTAGAAATGATACCTTGGGATGGATGTAAGGCTAAACAAATAGCTTCGGCTCCAAGAACAGAGGATTGTGTCGGTTGTAAAAGATGTGAATCTGCTTGTCCAACAGATTTTTTAAGTGTTCGGGTTTATTTATGGCATGAAACAACTCGCAGTATGGGTCTAGCTTATTGATAGATACGTTCCAGAAAACTCCACTTGAATCCATTTATTTATTCTATTTGGATTTTTTTTTACCGACAAAACCCCGTACCCGAAAAGAAATATATTTCTTTTCGGGTACGGGGTTTTTTGGCTCAAGTGTATCTTGTCTTTACTACGAATTTTTTTCCTTGGTTAACAACCATTGTAATTTTGCCCATATTTTCGGGTTGTTTAATTTTCTTTCTTCCTCATAGAGGAAATAAGGTCATTAGGTGGTATACTATATTTATTTCCATTTTAGAACTCCTTCTAATAACCTATGCATTCTGTTATCATTTCCAACCGGACGATCCATTAATGCAACTGACAGAAGATTATAAATGGATCAACTTTTTTGATTTCCACTGGAGATTAGGAATAGATGGGCTTTCAATAGGGCCCATTTTACTGACTGGATTCATCACCACTTTAGCTACGTTAGCGGCTTGGCCGGTTACTCGAGATTCACGATTATTCCATTTCCTGATGTTAGCAATGTACAGCGGTCAAATAGGATCATTTTCGTCTCGAGACCTTTTACTTTTTTTCATAATGTGGGAATTAGAATTAATTCCTGTTTATCTACTTTTATCCATGTGGGGGGGAAAGAAACGTCTCTACTCAGCTACTAAGTTTATTTTGTATACTGCAGGGGGTTCCATTTTTCTATTAATGGGAGTTTTGGGTGTTGGTTTATATGGTTCCAATGAACCAACATTAAATTTTGAAACATTAGTTAATCAATCATATCCCGTGGGATTAGAAATAATATTCTATATTGGATTTTTTATTGCTTTTGCTGTCAAGTTACCGATTATACCTTTACATACATGGTTACCGGATACCCACGGAGAAGCACATTACAGTACTTGTATGCTTTTAGCTGGAATCTTATTAAAAATGGGAGCATATGGATTGGTTCGGATTAATATGGAATTATTACCCCATGCTCACTCTATATTTTCTCCTTGGTTGATAATAATAGGGACAATGCAAATAATCTATGCAGCTTCAACATCTTCCGGGCAACGTAATTTAAAAAAAAGAATAGCCTATTCCTCCGTATCTCACATGGGTTTCATAATTATAGGAATTAGTTCTATAACTGATACAGGACTAAATGGAGCCATTTTACAAATAATATCTCATGGATTTATTGGTGCTGCACTTTTTTTCTTAGCGGGAACTAGTTACGATCGAATACGTCTTGTTTATCTCGACGAAATGGGCGGAATAGCTATTCCAATGCCAAAAATATTCACACTCTTCAGTAGTTTTTCAATGGCATCCCTTGCGTTACCAGGCATGAGTGGTTTCATTGCGGAATTAATAGTATTTTTTGGAATAATTACCAGCCAAACATATCTTTTAATGCCAAAAATACTAATAACTTTTGGAATGGCAATTGGAATTATATTAACTCCTATTTATTCATTATCTATGTTACGTCAAATGTTCTATGGATATAAGCTATTTAATACTCCAAACTCTTATTTTTTTGATTTTGGGCCGCGAGAGTTGTTTGTTTCTACTTCTATCTTTTTACCAGTAATAGGTATTGGCATTTACCCAGATTTCGTTCTCTCACTATCAGTTGAGAAAGTGGAAACTATTCTATCCAATTTTTTTTATAGATAGGTTTCCTTAAATGAATAAAGAAGTCTTCTTTACGTAAGAAGAAGAAAGATTGAATTGGAATTCTAATGAGACATGTTTGGCGTTTGTGAGAACCATTTAAATCAAATGCAAGTAGTATAGTGATTTAAATGGTTCTCGCCTGTTTATAAGAAACTTACTTATGTCTTTATGCTGTGCCCGATGTTTGTACTCGTAAGGACCTTTATTCAATTTAATTAAGCGTTAATGTAAATGAACCATAACTATGTAGTCCTATTCCTAATAGATTGACCCCAAAATAACATATCCAAATTATAAGAAAACCTATAAAAGCCACAATTGCAGAATTTGCACCTTGCAAATTCTTATTTGTTCGAATATGTAAATAAATTGCAAATATGGTCCAAGTAATAAAAGCCCAAGTTTCCTTTGGGTCCCAATTCCAATATGATCCCCACGCCTCATTGGCCCATACTGCTCCCGAAAGAATACCTATGGTTAAAAAGATAAATCCTAGACTAATAACACGATAACTCCAACGATCCAGCTGTTCAATCAACTGAGACCTGTAATAATTTCTAACATAAAAGGGGAAAGCACTTTGGAAAATATTGCCTTTTTCATTTATGTATTGAATTTCATCGAAGAAAAATGACTTAGTTAATAAATGTTTTCTTTTATCAAAAATCCTTATTATACCTTTTTGAAATGTAATGATTATAAGTGCTACTGATAATAATGATCCGCATAAAAGAGCTGCATAACTCAATACCATCATACTTACATGCATCATTAACCACTGGGATTGGAGAGCAGGTACTAATATTGCGGATTGATGCATTTCAGTTAAAAGGCCCGAAGTAACAAACCCTTGGGTAAAAATAGCACTTGGCGCGGTTATTGCACTTAAAGTATTTTTCTGTTTTTTAAAATATGGAATCATATGAATAATGTAGAAACTCCAGGAGAGGAAGATTAATGATTCATATAGATTACTTAATGGGAAATGCTTCCAATAAAGCCAACGAGTAACTAATAATCCTGTTATACACGAAAAAGTAACTATCATTCCTTTTTCGAATGAATTATATAGTCCTACTATTTCATTGACTAATAAAGTTATCAAATGGAGTGTAATTACGACAGAAACTGTTGAAAAAGAAATATGAATTAAAATATGCTCCAAAGTCGAAAAGATCATAAAAAATTTATATTTAAAAAAAATCCCTCAATTAAAATTTTTGAAATGGAAATCCGAAATTTAATTCATTTTATTATAGGACTATTGAATTCTTTTGAGAATTTGTAAGATGCCATGCCGCCACTCGGACTCGAACCGAGATGCTCTTGCACTGCTTCCTAAGAGCAGCGTGTCTACCAATTTCACCATAGCGGCTTGTTTGAAATCATAATAGCCTGTTTTTATTCAATCGTCGAGATTGAAGGGGTTAATTCAATGTAATATTTTGTTTAGAAAACAGTAAAATTGATGAATAAAAAATCATTCACAAAAAAATGTTTCAATTTTTTTTCATAATGTTATTTTATTATATACTACTTATTTCAAGTTTCAAGTTCATTTTATGATACCACTTTAATTTGTCAATGGACTTTTGTGTAGTTTCTGTTTTCTTGAAATGTAACGCTTGTAACTAGAACATTCTCTATTTTATCTCGGGATAGACCTCAATAAAGTTCTTTCTCATTTTTGGTTTAAAAATTATAAATCAATTATTTAAAATTTATTTCAAAAAAAAAAATACATTGACAGAAAAAAAAGATTTTTTGAATCACAATTTTAGCACGGCATCGAAGGGCTTTTTTATGTAAATGGATAGTTTTATATTCAAACAAAATAAATTAATTGGTAGGATTTTTATTGTCTCTATAGGTTATCTTAAGTTTCAACAAACCAATTAATTAGTAAACTGCATATTTCATATAAAATAAAAAAAAAATTAATATTTGGTTGTGACAAAACAAATAGGTTGATGGGGAAAAAATCCCCATCCTAGAAATGAGAAAATACACTAAAAAAGAAAGGTGATGAAATCCTATATATATTTTCAAATTCAAACAAAAAAAGTACTATTTTTGTTATTTAATTTTATGGTCGACATAATAGTTCTTATTCTACATAATAAAAAAAAATATATATAAAGTTTCAATCAAAAAATTTGTCAATTGAAATTGTTTATTTTCTATATTTTAGATTGAAAATAAATTCATTTGAAATTTCTTATCCCATTTTTGTGAGTTAGGACGATTTCGATTATTCCAAGGTTTTATTACTTATTTTTCGTACAAAAAAAAGAAACTTTTTGAATTTCCAGTGGAAAGAGATTTTCCTAACGAAAAAGCTTTTTTCGCTACCAACCGTCCTTTTCTTATCCAATGCTTTTTACGAATACGTTTTTTAGAAAGAGAGGTACGTTTTTTTGGAACTGCCATTGAAAATAAAATTCATTACTCATTGTTATAGTTGGATGTGAAAGACATCTGTTGGTCAAACGAATCTTTGTTTCTTATTCATTATCTATGTATTTAGATTCTATGCAATATCTTCTTTATTAAACTTATATTTTAATAAAATATAAAAAAATCTAATTACTAATTAAAAATAGATTTTTCTAGTAAATATAAAATATTAGATTAGGAGAAACAAAATCTTCTATGGAATAGATGAAATAAGTAAAAAAATTCGTACAAAATTCATTAAGATTAATAAAAGAAATAATGAATCAAATTTTTGACTTATACGTATATGTTATGTCTATTTTTGTTGTGTTGCATTTAATTTACGTGTACGTAATAAGTCACATCGAAAAGTTTAATAACTCAACTCTTATAAGATTAACTTTTTAGAAGATTCACTTTTTAGTTAATCTTAATTGAAAATTCTATGTTATGTAAAATAAAAAGTAAAGTAATAGATATCCTTTTCTATAAAAAATCTAGAATTATAAAAAAAATCTTGAATCTTGTTATATTTTTTTTTGTTTGGAATGTAAGACAATCAAATAAAATAATTTTTCATAAAACTAGTTAATAATTTTGAATAAACTAACTAAAATAATTAGTAACTAGTTCCTATTTGTTTGTCTCATTATTGATTTTATTAGATCTTTAGATAGTATTTTTTTAGTTGAATTTTTTATCTTTTATTATTCTATATATGGATTCTAAGTAATTTAATAGAATAAGAAAAAGAAATTTTAAAATTATATTTTATATTTAAGTTAAAAAATTATATTTAAGTTATTAATTACATGTCTTGATTTTTTTATTGACTTCTTTCAAAAGAGGCAAGAACCGGTGAATTGTAAACCAAAAAATGAAATTAATTAAAAATTTTCTATTCTATTATGGAACATATATACCAATATGCATGGATTATACCCTTCATTCCACTTCCAGTTCCTTTGTTAATAGGAGCGGGACTTCTTTTTTTTCCGATAGCAACAAAAAATCTTCGGCGTATATGGGCTTTTTCTAGTATTTTGGTGTTAAGTATAGTTATGATTTTTTCTATGAAGCTGTCTATTCAGCAAATAAATAGTAATTTTATTTATCAATATGTATTGTCTTGGACCATTAATAATGATTTTTCTTTAGAATTCGGTTACTTGATCGATCCACTTACTTCTATTATGTCAATGTTAATCACTACTGTTGCAATTTTGGTTCTTATTTATAGTGATAATTATATGTCTCATGATCGGGGATATTTGCGATTTTTTGCTTATATGAGTTTTTTCAATACTTCCATGTTGGGATTAGTTATTAGTTCAAATTTGATACAAATTTATATTTTTTGGGAATTAGTTGGAATGTGTTCGTATCTATTAATAGGTTTTTGGTTCACACGACCTATTGCCGCAAATGCTTGTCAAAAAGCATTTGTGACTAATCGTATAGGGGATTTTGGCTTATTATTAGGAATTTTAGGCCTTTATTGGATAACGGGCAGTTTTGAGTTTGGGGATTTATTTGAAATATTCAATAACTTAATTAATAAGAATGAAATCAATTTTTTATTTTGTATTTTATGTACTTTGTTCTTATTTGCCGGTCCAGTTGCTAAATCCGCTCAATTTCCTCTTCATGTATGGTTACCTGATGCTATGGAGGGGCCTACTCCTATTTCAGCTCTCATACATGCCGCTACCATGGTAGCGGCGGGGATTTTTCTAGTTGCTCGACTTCTTCCTCTTTTCATAGTTATACCTTATACAATGAATGTAATATCTTTTATAGGTATAATAACAGTACTATTAGGAGCTACTTTAGCTCTTGCTCAAAAAGATATTAAGAGAAGTTTAGCTTATTCTACAATGTCTCAATTGGGTTATATGATGTTAGCTTTAGGTATGGGTTCTTACCGAACTGCTTTATTTCATTTGATTACTCATGCTTATTCAAAAGCATTATTGTTTTTGGGATCCGGATCTATTATTCATTCAATGGAAGCTATTGTTGGATATTCTCCAGATAAAAGTCAGAATATGGTTCTTATGGGGGGGTTAGCAAGACATGTGCCAATTACAAAAGCTTCTTTTTTAATAGGTACACTTTCTCTTTGTGGTATTCCGCCTCTTGCTTGTTTCTGGTCAAAAGATGAAATTCTTAATGATAGTTGGTTGTACTCGCCGATTTTCGCAATACTAGCTTATTTTACAGCCGGGTTAACCGCATTTTATATGTTTAGAATTTATTTACTTACTTTTGAGGGTCATTTAAACGTTTATTTAAAAAATTACAGTGGAAAAAAAAGTAATTCTTTCTATTCAATATCTCTATGGGGTAAAGAAAGACTCCCAACGATTAATAAAAATTTTTGTTTATTAACCTTATTAATAATGAATAATAAGAAAAGGGCTTCTTTTTTTTCAAAAACGAAAAAACCACATCAAATTGATGGAAATTTCAAAAAAATGAAGCAATCTTTTATTACTATGACTTATTTTTACAATAAGAATGTTTATTCATATCCTCATGAATCGGAAAATACTATGTTATTTCCTCTAATTATATTAATTTTGTTTACTTTCTTGATTGGATTCATAGGAATTCCAGTCAATCAAGAAGGAATAGATATATTAACTAAATGGTTAACTCCATCTATAAATCTTTTACATGAAAATTTGCATAATTTTCTGGATTGGTATGAATTTGTGATAAATGCAATTGTTTCAGTTAGTATAGCTTATTTGGGAATATTTTTAGCCTTCGTTTTATATAAACCTGTTTATTCATCATTTAAAAATTTTTACTTAATAAATTCATTTGATAAAATAGGTTCAAAGAGAATTTTTTGGGACAAAATTCTATATATTATATATAATTGGTCTTCTAACCGAGGTTATATAGATTCTTTTTATGCAACATCCTTAATTAGGGGTGTAAGAGGCTTGGCCGAACTAGTTTATTTTTTTGATAGACGAATAATTGATGGAATTCCAAATGGTTTTGGTGTTACAAGTTTTTTTGTAGGAGAAGGTATTAAATATGTAGGAGGGGGTCGCATTTCCTCGTATCTTTTTTTGTATTTATTCTATGTATTAATTTTTTTATTAATTTACTATTTCGTTTCTTAAGTTGTTCTTTTTTTGTTCATTGGTATAAATCCAATAATTGTACAGTTCATCATAGAATAATTTATCTTTTGTAGACAAAGAAAGATTTCTTTGTATCATTTCCCAGAAAATGGATAAACTGGGTGGATATGTAAAAGAAATTCTTTGTTTTCCATCATTTTGACATGTATAAAAAAAAATATTGTGACATTTCATTTCTTATTGGATTTTCAATTCGATTGTTTTTTATTATCGCGTTGGATGATTCCAATGTTTATAGTCGAAAAGAAGAGAAAGAAGGGGTTTTTCAAACTAGAAGAAGTTTTTATTTTCTTCTTTAAGTATTTCTAATTTCGAAATATCTTGATTCCTAGAATAAGAAGTTGGGCTATTTTTATAGCATGCTTCTTTTAAGTGAAAGTGGAATTCATCCTTTGTTTTGTCCTTTCCATTCACTCGGATCTTTTCCGTTTCATCAATTTTGTCCAGATCCTCCTTTTCTTCCGAAAAAAGGGAAGGAGAAGGATCTTCTTCGGTGAATCCCTCCTCTTCCTATTTAGTCTCCTTCATTTCGGAAGTTTTTTCTATTTCTACATCTGTTTCTTCCTCACTTTCTTTCGTTTCTGAGGCTTCTTTCAATTTCTTAGTAAAAATGGGTGACGACATTCTGCCTAAATAGTAGACACAGGTAATAAATAAGAGAATATTAAAGATTCGAGCCATAGAATTTCTCAATTCTGACATAAGGTACTTATTAGATCGAATAAGTACATTATGATTTTGCTGCATCCAAACTAATAGCAATCCAACCCATTTCATGAATAAAATGTGACCAATTAACCAACCAACAAAACTACTTGTTACAAATAACATCTTGTTGTTGCATTGAAACATATAAATGTTGACTAATCTGGCTAACATTGAACTTGGTAAAATGAAATAGTTAAATAATTGAAAAATGACATTATTTAGGAATACACATTGAATGCCGAGATTACGCATTGAATTTCTACTAGTAGATCCATAATCAAAAAAGTGTTTGTGATTGTTAAGAAGAATT